CAACGGCAATCCCTCTTCTTTATTTTTTTTTTTTTTTTTTTTTATTTAGCTTCTATTGTTTGTTGGGGGTTGTTTAGAATCGGTGGTAAGTATAAGGGCGGTTCAATGATACTTCATCAGATGGTTGTACAAAGAGGGCGGTAGGTGATAGAAAAGAAAGAATGAAAAAGAATGCTAAAAAAAAAAAGGAATTATTATTATTGGTTGGATCAGGAATAAAATTTGGAGTTCGGTATGGATAAAAGATCTTCCTATGTTATACTATTCAATTCTTGACGATGAGTTGATTTGATAGTGCAGATATTGTTATTCATGATATTGATCCGATTCGATATCATCAAGATGTAATTCATCCCATTGAATTTACAAGCGAAAGATTTATTATCTCTATGGGATTAACTCCCGAGTTATTGCGAATTAAAGAAAAATGAAACAATGAGATTATGGAAGTAAATATTCTCGCATTTATTGCTACTGCACTGTTTATTCTAGTTCCTACCGCTTTTTTACTTATAATATACGTAAAAACAGTCAGCCAAGGTGATTAATTTGAATTAAACTTGACTTTTTAGTTCTTATCAATAATTGAAGAGAAGAAAGGGATTCAAATTTCGCGTCTTAAATGAAATGGGCAGACTATAATTAGCCGTATTCTATGAAATACGATAGTATGGTAGAAAGAAATATCTGAATCTTTCTACCATACTATCTACTATTGTTATTATAGTGTATATAAGGTGTATTGTAATCCGGGTTAATTTAATAGAGATCAATCTACAATAGTATCGTCATATTCCTATATATTGGTATATATCGATATCAATTACATATTATATATAATATAATGTATATAGTGCCCCCCCAATTCTATTTCTTTGCTTTATCCATCTGTCTTGTATTTAATTTGTGTTGATTTCAATCAATTTGAAATAATTGAAAAGCGACTCGTACGATTCTAATTCCTGGATTGCTGATTATTTTCAATATGAATCCCGATCAAAAGAATCAAGGGCCTCTTCGATGGGTATAATAAAAGAAAATAAAGTAATCTTTTTATTAGCATTCCGACGAAGAAGTCATTGATCGATCAGTTGACATATGATCTATGGAAACTTCTTCGGATTTCAAAAAAAAAAAGGGGGGGGAAAGGATTAGTAAACCTCTTTTAACGTTATGAACAGTGAGTTCAATAAAACAAGTACAACATAAATAAAATTTCCAAAATATTAAAACAAACGGGAAGTGCGCAATATGTGACTCGCCCAAGACAATATTTTAGTCTGTGTAGTATCTCGTTAGAGAACTACTATGTCTGTGTTGTTTCCGATAGAAAATGTGTATCTACGTAATGTAATAACAGATTTTCTCTTTGAATAAAGGGAAACAAAAAAGTAAAATAAAAAAAGTGCAACTCTTCCTCACGGTCCATATCTAATTTTAGTAAGAGTCGGTTCATCGAAATCGAAAATTGATCAAGAATTCAGTTGGAATAAATTTACTACCATTTGTATTTCTTTTACTTTGTATTCTTTTTACTTTCGAAATACAAACACGGAAATAATTGAAATATTTGTTTGATTGAAAGAGTATTCTTCATATATATTATTCATAAACTATATTACTACACGAAAACCCAAGAGAATTTTGAAATGCAGATATTTTTTTATTTCTATTTCAATTTAAAAATTGAATTTTAAATTGAAATAGTGTTGAAATAATGAAATTTCAACTAAAAAAAGCTTTTCAGAACTGAACGATTTAGAAAAAAAAAATTGATACAGTTTAATTCCTAAACTCAATTACAATTAGTAGTACTTCTAGAGTCCACTTCTTCCCCATACTACGAGTGAAAGGGAAAATGTAAAGACTACCATTAAAGCAGCCCAAGCGAGATTTACTATATCCATGTGAATTATGTCCCCTATCTATGAAGGAATTCTTGAATTATTGTTCACTAATAAATAATAGTGGAATCACTGGCGCAGAGTCAAAAATTCTGACCTAACGTCGTTGATGAAACAATCCAATAAATCCAACTCTAACTTATAAGGGGTCTTATAAGATTTCTAGTATAATCAGAAAAGATTAAGCACAAGCAAAATATGCGGAGACCCCCTTGGAAGTATCAAAGAAATGCTACTAATATGTAGAAATACTAAAAATTATGTAGAAATACTCAAAATCTATTCTTTCTTTTGTTGTCCTTCATTAAGTTAAGTAAAAAGTCTAAAAAAATAGAAGAAAGGTAGATCACCCAACCCATACCCTATTTCTTTCCCATTTTGTTTTGATCTAATCCTTACCGTCCCTTATTGTCTCTATGAAACAATCGGAGGACGCCCTATTATGTTCTGTTCTTGACTAGGGGTTAACGAAAAAAGAAAAAAGGTATAGTATATAAGGTATATTAAGTAAAAGCCAATTACTCAATTCAATCGAATTAATATTGATTGAATGCCGGAGTACTCAAAGACTTTGATGAATATGTCTACAAAGTATC